GTCAAAGCAAGCCCTTTAATTCAATTCTTTATTCTTACATTAAAGAATGAATCAAATCTCCCCAAGTAGGATTCGAACCTACGACCAGTCAGTTAACAGCCGACCGCTCTACCACTGAGCTACTGAGGAACAAGGGGAGATTCGATCTCCTAGAGTTCAACTCCCGCTCTCAACCCATGAACAATATGAGTCCGAAGCTTCTTTCGTAACTCCCGGAATTTCTTCGTAGTGACTCCGTTCCATGCCTCATTTCATAGGGAAGCCCAAAGTGGCTCTATTTCATTCTATTTCACTTCCTAGCACTTCCTATCATTTAATATCCATCCCTTTGGTCTTATTTACATAAGAGATGTCATTTATAGTCTATCTCTTTCTATATATGGAAAGTCAAGAAATTCTCATCGAAACATCGAGAAATTGTGCATATAGAAAACTCTAAAGAAAGAAAAAAGGAGACCCATGCCATGATTTTCAAATCTTTTCTACTTAGTAGTCTAAGTTTCTCGATGAGGATAATTAATTCGGTCGTTGTGGTCGGACTCTATTATGGATTTCTGACCACATTCTCCATAGGTCCCTCTTAGATCTTCTTTCTCCAATCTTGGATTAGGGAAGAAGGAGATATTCGCGACTACTGGCGGTTTCATTATGGGGCAGCTCATGATCTTCATATCGATCTATTATCCACCTCTGCATCTATTCTTTCTTAGCTAAACGGGTGGAAGATCCATCCAATTTGGTTATATCATGGACTCGAAAAACGGATCTGAATGTGACTGAAATGCACGATCTTCACAGGTATCACTTTTCACGATACCTAAAGATGGAATAGCGATTTCGAAGCATTTCCTATAAGAGAATGGTTTCCATTACTTTGAGAAATGGATTCTATATCAAACTATAGCTATTGCATTAAAGAAGAAAAGAAACTAATAGAAGTCGAAGACGAGGAATGGTAGTGAATAGAGAGAAAGATTCTTCTGATTTTCTTGTTCCTGAAAATATTCTATCTATCTCCTAGACGCCGTAGAGAATTGAGAATTTTCATGTCTTTCAATTCTCGTACTCGTAATTGGAAAGTTACGGAAGGAGATCCATCATTTTGCAATGAAAACAACATAAAAAACTCTGGACAATTTCGAAATCAGGCCAAGCGTCTTAATACATATGCAAAAAAATTCATTATTGGCCCACCATTGATTAGAAGATTTAGCTTGTATGAATCGCTATTGGTTTGATACGAATAATGGCAGTCGTTTCAGTATGTTAAGGATACAGATGTATCCACAATTCATTTAGAGTTACTTAATAGCCTATTTCTTATACCATATCTCTATCCCGTGAAATTCTCGAGCCGAAAGATGGATGCATATGCTGTGTTTCATTTTGCTAAACGATATCAATTAAATGGTGTATCAATTCCATAAATTGGATATAGCAATAAATAAATCAGCAAAATTCTTTTATTTTAGATAGAAGAAACATTTCTTCTATCTAAAATAAAAGAATGTACCCTTCTATCCAAATCCAATTTGCATCGATAAAATAAATCCAAATTCCAGTAGTAGATGAATAATTGCAAATTTTTGTGTGTACGAGATTAGAATAACTTCAAAATAACTGACATAATTTTGTATTTTTCCTGATCAGAAAAATACAAGAAAAAGAAAGGAGGTAGAAAAATTTTTGGATTTATGGTTAAAGAAGAAAAAGAAGAAAACAGGGGTTCTGTTGAATTTCAAGTATTCAGTTTCACCAATAAGATACGGAGACTTGCTTCACATTTGGAATTACACAAAAAAGATTTTTCATCGGAAAGAGGTCTACGAAGACTTTTGGGAAAACGTCAACGTTTGCTAGCTTATTTGGCAAAGAAAAATAGAGTACGTTATAAGAAATTAATCAGTCAGTTGGATATTAGGGAGAAGTAATTTAATCGTTCGAATTTTTTTCTTATTTTATTAGTAGTCTTATAGTAGTCTTAGATTTTGCATTTTGATGAGCCTCGTTTTGAGGAATTCATGGAATAATCCATTTTCATGGAATAATGAATTAAGGAAGAAAGGATATGAGTCTACCGCTTACAAGAAAAGATCTCATGATAGTCAATATGGGCCCTCACCACCCATCAATGCATGGTGTTCTTCGACTGATCGTTACTCTCGATGGTGAAGATGTTATTGATTGTGAACCCATATTAGGGTATTTACACAGAGGAATGGAAAAAATCGCGGAAAACCGAACTATTATACAATACTTACCTTAGGAGGGAGATAGAAAGAGAGAGATGGTAGAAAAGGGAGAGAGATGGTAGAAGGAGATAGGAAGGGGAATAAGGGGCTCTTTAGGCAGGAGACAGGGGAATTCCTTAAGTTAAGAAAGAAAAAAGAATAAGAACACGGATACATAACATAAAAAAAAGAATAAATAAGACGATATTCGCCCTCCCCCTACATATTTAATTTCTTCTCCTATACAAAAACCAGCAAGACCTACCCCATTGGTAATTCCATCAATGACACCCTTATCGAAAAACTGCGTTAGTTCGGTTAATCCTCTTATACCCAGGGTAAAGACCCTAGTATAGAAAATATCTATATAACCACGATTATATGACCAACTGTATATCTTTTTTTTTACTTGATCCAAAAAAGACTTTTTCGGACTCTCTTTTACAAGGGAATTTTTTAAATATAAATTCTGAAAAAAAGAATAAGCAGATCCATAGAAGATATATGCTATGAATAGACCAAACATAGCTAGACTTACAGAAGAAATTGCATTAGTGATAAATTCATATGAATTTATGGAAGAATTAGAACTTTCCTGGAAAAAGCTTATTGAGGGAGTTAACCACTTTGATAATATGGTTAACTCCGCTATTCCATTATCCATTACTCCATTATCAAAATGGATTCCTATGGATCCAATGAACAAAGTAAAAAGCAGTAATATAAAAAGAGGGAATAGCATAGTATTTCCCGTTTCATGAGGATAGACAAAAGTGTTTTTAACCCCAAAGGAAGTACTAAAGGACCCTATCCTATTTCTTGTATTACCATGAATTTTGGATATATTTTGTGAAAAAAAAGAAACTCCACTCTTCGTTGTTGATAAAATGAAATCTCTATTCACTCCTTTGGGTATCCTTTTTCCCCATAAGGATATTGAATACAACGAGCCCTCTTTAGTGCTACTGTAATTTTGAAAATGAACACGCAGGTACCCATCAAAAGTAAGTAAATATATCCGAAACATATAAAACGCAGTTAATCCTGCAGTAAAAGAGGCTATTATTCCAAAAAAGGGTGAATACAACCAACTATTACTAAGGATTTCATCTTTGGACCAGAAGCAAGCAAGAGGTGGAATACCACAAAGAGAAAGCGTACCCCATAAAAAAGTAGTTCTTGTAATTGGAACATATTTTCTTAAACCACCCATAAGAACCATATTCTGACTTTTATCTGGTGAATATCCAACAAGAGGTTCCATTGAATGAATAATGGATCCGGATCCCAAGAACAATAAAGCTTTCGAATAAGCATGAGTGATCAAATGGAATAAAGCAGCTTGATAAGAACCTATACCTAGAGCTAACATCATATAACCCAATTGAGACATTGTAGAATAGGCTAAGCTTCTTTTAATATCTCTCTGAGCAAGAGCTAAAGTAGCTCCTAAGAAGAGTGTTATTGTACCTACTAAAGAAATGAAACTCATTATTAAAGGTAGGGATATGAAAAGAGGAAGAAGTCGAGCTAGAAGAAAAATCCCCGCAGCAACCATAGTTGCTGCGTGTATAAGAGCCGAAATGGGAGTGGGTCCTTCCATAGCATCGGGTAACCATACGTGAAGAGGGAATTGTGCAGATTTTGCAACTGCACCAAGGAATAATAAAAAAGCACACAAAGTAGTAAGTAAGGAATTAATCCCATTATTAGGAATCCAGTTATTAGCTATTTTGAACAAATCCCGAAACTCTAAACTACCTGTTATCCAAAAAAAACCTAAAATTCCTAATAACAGACCAAAATCCCCTACACGATTAGTTACAAAAGCTTTTTGACAAGCACTCGCTGCAATTGGCCGTGTAAACCAAAAGCCTATCAATAAATAGGAACACATTCCCACAAGTTCCCAAAAAAAATAAATTTGTATCAAATTGGAACTAGTAACCAATCCCAACATGGAAGTATTGAAAAAACTTATATAAACAAAAAATCTCAAATATCCTTCATCGTGAGACATATAATCGTCACTATAAATAAGAACGAGGATTCCTACTGTAGTAATTAGTATTAACATAATAGAAGTAAGCGGGTCGATCAAGTATCCAAATTCTAAGGAAAAATCATTATTGACAGTCCAAGACCATAGATATTGATAGATAGAACTTCCATTTATTTGTTGAATAGATAGGTGAACTGAGAATACCATAGCTATACTTAAGAGTAAAACACTAGGAAAAGCCCATATGCGACGAAGATTTTTTGTTGCTGTCGGAATAAGAATAAGTCCAAACCCCATTGACATAATAACTGGAAGTGGGAGAAGAGGGATTACCCATGCATATTGATATGTATGTTCCATAAGAAAAGAAATGGAAATTTTTACTTCAATTTTTTTATAAAATAAAATTGTTTCCGATTCACCAAACCAATTCTTATCTCTTTCTGAAGGAATAAAAAAAAAAAGAATAAGACAAAATACTGGAATTCTTCATTTTTCCAAATTTCTCTCATTGAAATAATCAAAAATGAAAAATGGGTTTACTTGGTTAAATTCAAAAAGTTAATCAAATAACTTTGTTACTTAGTTATTATCTAAAGAAGGATATTTATTAAAATATAAAAAAGGATTGAATCATTTTACTTTCTATTCATTTTTTTATTCATTTTTGTATTTCTTTCTATTACAATGAAAATGAAGCAACTCTCATGTTTCGTAACTGATTGATTGAATTCCAATGAAAACCTATGTTTATAGGAAATTCTCGAATATTCCTTACTTCATATAGAACTGAAATCCTAATGACTAGAATTACCTAAGTTTTAGAATGTCTTGTTTAAGAGACTAACTATTTTTTTTTGTTTTGATTGGAATTCAATTATGGAATACCATTCTGAACTTAATTAACTATTTGAATTTTCCCTTCCTTTTATCCCCCCATCTTATATGGGGGATAGACCCCCGTACCATATATCTATATATGAAGTATACTTGATATATAAATTGATTTAAATAGAAAACCTTTGTATATATTCTATATTATTAAAACAAAATCCAAAATATATATGAAAAATATGCTAAATGAAAAATATGCTAAAAAATTCTTGTCTTATCCGCATTAGAGAAAATGAAATAAAAAAGAATTCTGAATTTCAGTTCAGTATCTAAGTATAAATACTAAGAAAAAGCAGAAAGAAGGATTGATTTGCGGCAATAGATGTCTTTCACATACAACTAGAAACAAGTAATCTCCTTTTTAAATGGCAGTTCCAAAAAAACGTACTTCGACGTCAAAAAAGCGTATTCGTAAAAATCTTCGGAAGAAAAAGACTCATTTTTCCATAGTACAATCTTATTCTTTAGCAAAATCAAGATCATTTTCCAGCGGCAGCGAGCATCCAAAACCAAAGGGTTTTTCTGGGCAACAAACAAATAATCTGGTTTTGGAATAATTTGAATTGACCTATCCAAAAGAAATTCCAATTATTTAATATGAATAATTCGGATTAATTAATGAATGTACTTTTATGTGTCGAATTCCTCGGTACAATATTCTTAGAACTAACCCCTCTGATATATAGAACAAAAGTTTTTGCTATACTGTGTCCTAAGTATTCTTTTCCTATCAACGAACTTTTCATAATAGAATCCTCATATTTTATTATGAGGATTCTATTATGAAAAGTAGAGTATTCTTGCAATAGGACTTACAACTTCTACCTATCTTATCCAAAATCCACAAATAAATTGGTTTAGGCTTGGTAAATCGTATTAATAAGAGAATAAAGGCTTTCATTCTAGAAATTTTGCTAAAATCCAAAATTCTTTGTATTTAATGATGAAATTCTAGGAATTCTAATGGATAGATAGAAAAGGTTTTTTGGATTTTGTCCATTGCATTGAAAGATTTGAAAAAATTTCAATGAGAAACTAATTAGAAAAAAATTAGTTCTATATTGCAACTGAGAAAAAACAGTTCCAACTCTTTCAAGCTTTGTTTCTATTGAGCAAAGCAAGAGTTTTTTGTTAAAAAAATCCGCAACGATACTACCAAACGAAGTCTATTTTAATGAAGATTCTAATGTTCCTAAATTCTATGGACTCTCCCAATCTCGACGATTTGCCAGAGAATAACTATTATTCTTTTAAGTTCCCTATTATTTCAAGTTAGCCGCCATGGTGAAATTGGTAGACACGCTGCTCTTAGGAAGCAGTGCTCAAGCATCTCGGTTCGAGTCCGAGTGGCGGCATTCTCGAAAAAGAATACAATAGATTAGAAATGATTCAATTCGAAATTTCCAATTTTGTAATGGGACCTTCTCCTTATGCTATTTGCAACTTTAGAACATATACTAACTCATATCTCTTTCTCAACTATTTCAATTGTGATTACGATTCATTTGATAACCTTATTAGTTCGTGAACTTGGGGGATTACATGATTCGTCAGAAAAAGGAATGATAGCAACTTTTTTATCTATAACAGGATTCTTAGTTTCTCGTTGGGCTTCTTCGGGACATTTTCCATTAAGTAATTTATATGAGTCATTGATCTTCCTTTCATGGGCTCTGTATATTCTTCATACGATTCCTAAGATACAGAACTCTAAAAATGATTTAAGCACAATAACTACGCCAAGTACTATTTTAACGCAAGGCTTTGCCACGTCGGGTCTTTTAACTGAAATGCATCAATCCACAATACTAGTACCTGCTCTACAATCTCAGTGGTTAATGATGCATGTCAGTATGATGTTACTAAGCTATGCAACTCTTTTGTGCGGATCCTTATTATCCGCCGCTCTTCTAATCATTAAATTTCGAAAGAATTTCGATTTCTTTTCTAAAAAGAAAAAAAATGTTTTACTTAAAACATTTTTCTTTAGTGAGTTTAGTGAGATTGAATATTTCTATGCAAAAAGAAGTGCTTTAAAAAACACCTCTTTTCCTTCATTTTCAAATTATTACAAATATCAATTAACTGAGCGTTTGGATTCTTGGAGTTATCGTGTCATTAGCCTAGGGTTTACCCTTTTAACCATAGGTATTCTTTGTGGAGCAGTATGGGCTAATGAGGCGTGGGGATCCTATTGGAATTGGGATCCTAAGGAAACTTGGGCATTTATTACTTGGACCATATTCGCAATTTATTTACATAGTAGAACAAATCCAAATTGGAAGGGTACGAATTCCGCACTTGTAGCTTCAATAGGATTTCTTATAATTTGGATCTGCTATTTTGGTATCAATCTATTAGGAATAGGTTTACATAGTTATGGTTCATTTACATTACCATCTAAATGATTACATAACATAAAACCTTCATGAAATGAAAGTTTTTCCATTTTTGTTTGATTTGAGAACCCCTTGAACGCCTTCTCAAAGGGTTCTCAAAAATTCGAGATATATCTAATTAGACTTAGACTTTTTTACTTTTTTCTGAATTATTTGGTTTTTCACTATGGATATAGAGTATAGAGCGTACTAGTTCAACAAAGAAAATTCCTATTTAGGATAATAATTGGATAAGAGAGCTTCTACCCTGTCAACGGATAGCGAGAGAACAAAATCTGGATAAATACCAATTCCTATTACTGGTAAAAAGATACAGATTAAAAGAAAGAGTTCTCGCGGTCCAGAATCCACAAAATTTGCGTTTGGAACATGAAATAGCTTGTATCCATAGAACATCTGGCGTAACATAGATAATAAATAAATAGGAGTTAATATCATTCCAATTGCCATTACAAAAGTAATTAGCATTTTTGGCATTAACAGAAATTTGGGACTAGTAATTAGTCCAAAAAATACTACTAATTCTGCAACAAAACCGCTCATTCCTGGTAAGGCAAGAGAAGCCATTGAAAAGCTACTAAACATGGTAAAAATTTTCGGCATTGGGATAGATATCCCCCCCAGTTCTTCGAGATAAACAAGACGCATTCTATCACAAGCCGTTCCCGCCAAGAAAAAAAGTGTAGCACCAATAAATCCATGGGATAGTATTTGTAAAATAGCTCCATTGAGTCCAATGTTGGTTATGGAACCAATTCCTATAATTATGAAACCCATGTGAGATACGGAGGAATAGGCTATTCTTTTTTTGAAATTTCGTTGACCAAGAGAAGTTGAAGCTGCATAGATTATTTGCATCGCTCCTATTATTACCAACCAGGGGGAAAATAGATAATGAGCATGAGGTAACAATTCCATATTGATCCGAATCAATCCGTATGCTCCCATCTTTAATAGGATTCCCGCTAAAAGCATACATGTACTGTAATGCGCTTCCCCATGGGTATCTGGTAACCACGTATGTAGGGGTATAATTGGCAATTTGACAGCATAAGCAATAAGGAAGCCCAAATAAAATAGTATTTCCAATGTTGCAGGGTATGATCGATTAATTAATCTTTCCAAATCTAATCTTGGTTCGTTGGAACCATATAAGCCCATACCTAGAACTCCGATTAAGAAAAAAATGGAACCGCCTGCAGTATACAAAATAAACTTTGTAGCTGAATACAGACGCCTCTTTCCCCCCCACATGGATAAAAGTAAGTAAACAGGAATTAATTCTAACTCCCACATGATAAAAAAAAGTAAAAGGTCTCGCGAAGAAAATAATCCTATTTGACCACTATACATTGCTAGCATCAGGAAATAGAATAATCGCGAATTCCGGGTAACCGGCCAAGCTGCTAAAGTAGCTAAAGTAGTGATAAATCCTGTCAATAAAATAGATCCTAATGAAAGTCCATCGATTCCCAATCTCCAGTGGAAATCAAAGACATCTATCCATTTAGAATCCTCCTTTAATTGGATTAAGGGATCCTCCAATTGGAAATGATAACAGAATGCATAAGTCATTAGAAGGAATTCTAATAAACAAATAGATATAGTATACCACCTAACGATTTTGTTTCCCCTATGAGGTAAAAAGAAAATTAATGAACCTGCAAATATCGGCAAAACAACAAGTATTGTTAACCAAGGAAAATAACTCATGATAAAGTGATAAAGACAAGATACGTTTTGACCAGAAAAGCCCGTGCTCGCTTATTTCGAGCACAGGCTTCTTCGGTAAAGAGGAATCAGACGATTCAAGTGGAGTTTTTTGTAACGTATCAATAAGATAGAGCCATGCTGCGGGTTGTTTCAGGCCCTAAATAAACGCGGACACTTAAAAAATCTGTTGGGCAGGCAGATTCGCATCTCTTACAACCCACACAATCTTCGGTTCTCGGGGCAGAAGCAATTTGCTTGGCTTTACACCCATCCCAGGGTATCATTTCTAATACATCTGTTGGACAAGCTCGTACACATTGAGTGCATCCTATACATGTATCATAAATTTTTACGGAATGTGACATTGGATCTATAAATTTTCCTTTTCAACATAAAAATTTTCGATCTGGTAAAAATGAAATTAGTACTATATGAGTCATATGTATTGTAGGCACCAGACGAAGCAATGGTTTATCCAAACTTCAACAAATAAATAATGCAATATATTTCTTAATCCGTTTGTGAGAAAGCGTGAAAAGAGCCAAGAGACTTGAATTTTGGGCTTCAACAATCATAATTATACGAATTGTACATACGAATTCGAACTAGCCAATAAATTGGCTATCGTCTTTTCAATATAAATTATTGCAATATTCAAATTGCAATATCAATGAATTGCAAAAATTCAATAAGTAAAAAGAATACTATACAATAACCTACTCAAAAAATAGATATTCTAAAATAATAAAATAATAAGAAAATAGTATTCGATTTCTATTCATCTTAATATTTGAATTTTATATTATCATTATATGTGCGCCTTTGTTTATTTGTTTAGAGGATTCTATGTCTAATTATTCAAAAGTCTAATTATTCAAAAAATTAGATTGATTGATACGAGTTGATTTCCTGTTACGATGGATGGAAGAAAGAATGGATAGTCCAATAGCTGCTTCAGCAGCCGCAAGGGCTATAACAAAAATTGCGAAAATGTCTCCTTTTAATTGGCGACTATCAAATAGATCAGAAAATGTTACGAGATTTAGATTAATTGAATTCAGTATAAGTTCAAGACATATTAGAGCTCTAACCATGTTTCGGCTTGTGATCAATCCATAGATACCAATCGAAAATAAATAGACACTCAAAAAAAGTACATGCTCAAACATCATTAACTAACTCCTTATCAATCTCGATTCATTTCAATATGAGGACAAGAATTGAACCGATTCAATTAATTAGAATAGAACAATTACACAACAAAAGAGAAAAGAAGGTATTTGTTGGCAGTAGATGGGTTTTACTAAATCAAAATTGTGATTCTTTAGTTATTTATTTTAGTTACTTATTTTAGATTTGAAATTCTAAGAATTTTGACTCATTCTAAGTATTTCTTATTGCCGAGCCATAGTAATTGCACCTATTAAAGAAACTAGAAGAATTATGGAAATGAGTTCAAACGGAAGATAAAAATCAGTTGCTAAATGAATCCCAATTTGTTGAACGTTATTTATGAGACCCTGTTCTACTATTTGGTTTGATCTTGTAGTCCAAAGAATTCCATACCATGACGTATCTGGGATAGTAGTCATTAGTGAAAAAAGAATAGTTATACAAACGAGTGAAGTGAACCCATCTCCAATAGTCCAATAATTCTTATTTTTAGACCATTCTGAGCCATCTATGAACATTACGGCAAATATGATCAAGACATTTATGGCTCCCACATAAATAAGAAGTTGTGCGACAGCTACAAAGTAGGAATTCAATAAAATATAGAATAAGGATATACAAATAAGAACTAATCCCAGCGAAAAGGCAGAATAAATTGGGTTGGTAAGTAATACTACTCCTATGCCCCCTAGTAGAAGAAAAAATTCCCCAAATAGCACAAGAATCTCATGTATTGGTCCAGGTAAATCCATTATGGATAAGAATAAATTAATAGTATAAAATTTTTCATGAACTGACTAAAACTAAAAGATTCAAGGAAGGAAAAAGGGATTAGGATATTTTTTGTATATAAGTTGTATAGTTAGAAATCACATCACGAAAATCAACTCTCATTTTAAATCAGGAATAATTTGCAATAAGCAGTAGTTATTCGTTTTTCTTTATAGTTAGTAAAGAACTATTGGATTTTTCTAACAAAAAAGAAAAATTCTAGTAATTAGTAATCGTTCTTGAATTCAAAGATTTTTCTTCGTCTATTTTACTTTGAGTCGAATTCCTAATTGTTTGAATTGTGTAATCTCCCATTATGGAGATTGGTAACCGACTCAAAGCAATTTGATTGTAATTCAATTCATGACGATCATAAGTAGAAAGTTCATATTCTTCAGTCATTGATAAACAGCTTGTCGGACAGTACTCAACACAATTACCACAAAATATACAAACTCCAAAATCAATACTATAATTAAGCAATTGTTTCCTTTTAATATCCTTTTCAAATCTCCAATCCACAAGGGGTAGATCTATCGGGCATACGCGAACACATACTTCACAAGCAATACATTTATCAAATTCAAAGTGGATTCGCCCCCGGAAACGCTCCGATGTAATTGATTTTTCATAAGGGTAGTGAATCGTTATAGGTAAACGATTTGTGTGGGATAAGGTAATTATGAAACTTTGACCAATGTACCTTGCAGCGCGTATTGTTTGTTGACCATAACTCATGAACCCAGTTACCATAGGGAACATATTATAAATATCTATGAAAAAGGTATGTTTCTTTCTCTTGTTTGAGAGAATTTTTGTGTTGAAAATATTCTTACTATTATTGTATTATCTTATTTATAGTGAAACAAGTTGGGAAGAAGTTGTTAATAAGAGATTGCCCAGGGAAATAGGTAAAAGAAATTTCCATCCAAGATTTAATAACTGATCCATTCTCATCCTGGGTAAAGTCCATCTTATTGTGATAGAAATGAAGAGAAATAAATAAGCTTTAGTTAATGTAATAAAGATACCCATTGTCATTTCCAAAATTCCAACCATTTTATTCATTTGGAAAAATCCAAAAAAGGATATATAGGGAATAGATAAATTCCACCCGCCTAAGTAGAGAACTGTTACAAATAAAGAGGAAACTAATAAATTTAGGTAAGAAACAAGATAAAATAAACCATATTTGATACCGGAATATTCGGTTTGATAACCTGCTACTAATTCTTCCTCTGCTTCTGGTAAATCAAAGGGTAATCTTTCACATTCTGCCAAAGAAGAAATTAGAAAAACCAGAAAACCTATAGGCTGACGCCAAAGATTCCATCCAAAAAAACCATATTTTGACTGTGCTTCAACTATATCAACTGTACTTGAACTGTTAGATAATCATAGTCGATGATAACATCACAGTTCCCACCGCTATTCCAAAACCGTACATGAAACCTTAGCTTCATACGGCTTCTCTATGATCAGAAAAAAGGAAAGGGTTGTTTCATTTCGGTATTATCCCCCTGGGCATAGATAGAATTAGGTAAGATAAAATCGATTGGAAAGTCCTAAATTAGACCAAAGGAATTCCGTCTGCTAGAATAAGAAAAAGCGCTTCCGAATTGATCTCGTCCTTTATAATATAATGAGAATTTTTCTTTGTTCAGCAATAACTTAATCTTGGAATAAAACACTCGTTATAGCAATTAATAAATGAAAAGAATTGGGCATTAGTTCATGAGGAATTCTGTATGAATATGAATAGAGGAAGGAAAGAATAAATAAAGATCTTTTTTTTGTATTGCATTCCATATCTTTTGTCCTATTCTTCTTTCCCCCGGGAGGGGTACTTAAAAAGAAAAAAGGAATAAAGGGTTAATTCGTTCTTGATAGCCATTTCCTTAACAAGTGAATGGGAACATACTCTGGATCGGAATCCGAAGAAAGTACTACTTGATCATTTCCACCAATTTCAAGTCCTTATTATGATTCCTTTTATGAGGAAAAATCTCTAATGCCTTAGATTTCCTCATTACTAATCCTTTATGTACTTTAGTGTTCCTAACCCCTCACTAACTTTTGATGGATTCCTCTTATGATTATAAGTTATAGTAATAACTAGGAATATTCTAGTAATGGAATTACATATCGCGAATCCTTTATTCTTGCCCGCTTCAAGATATGATGACTAATCAAAAAATCTCAACCTTGGGGTAAAGAGTTTACACTGCTTATGTTTACTTCAACTTTTTTCTTGTACGTAGGAAATGAGATTTTTTCTTTTTACTACAAATTAATAAGCTGTTTTGTTTCACTCATATAGCTATCTAGTTTAACTTACCAACCCGAATATAGAATAAGAAAAGGAAGATAAATATTCAATGGATTTTAGAGGAAAAAGATCCTATTTTAACGAATCACACGTAGAGATATTGCTAGCACACAAAAAGTTAATGGTATTTCATAACTAATAGATTGAGCAGCAGCTCGTAGACCGCCTAAAAAAGAATATTTATTATTTGAGCTATATCCTGCCATAAGAAGACCAATAGGAGCAATACTTGAAATGGCAATCCATAAAAAAACACCAATACTAAGATCGGCTAAAACAAAATGATATCCTAAAGGGATAACTAAAAAACTTAATAAAATTGATATGACTGCTATAGAGGGTCCAATGCTAAATAAAGGAATATCTCCTCGGGATGGCAGGATATCCTCCTTAAAAAGTAGCTTAGTTCCATCGGCTATAGCTTGAAGCAGTCCCAGGGGGCCAGCATATTCAGGACCAATACGTTGTTGTATCGATGCGGATATTTCTCTTTCTAACCACACAATTACCAGTACTTCTATTGTGATTCCCAGTAGGAGGGTCAAAATAGGTAGAATCCATATCAGTCCATAGACTTCTTTTAATAATTCCGATTTCGAAAAAGAATTGATAGTTTCTACCTCTACCCTATCTATTATCATTTCAACGATCAACTTCCCCCATAATGATATCTATACTACCTAATATCGTCATGATATCAGCCAATTTCTTTTTTTTAACTAGTTGAGGAAGAATTTGCAAATTAATAAAACCAGGTGGACGAATTTTCCATCTCCAGGGGAAAAGACTATCATCTCCTACCAGATAAATTCCTAATTCACCTTTTGGAGCTTCCACTCTTACATAAAGCTCTTGCTTTGACAATTCAAAATTGGGCGAAGGTTTTTTACCAAGAAATCGATATTCAAAATCATTCCATTCGGAATTCTTTGCTTTCTTAAAGCGTCGGACTTCTAAATTCTCATAAGGACCCCCAGGAATTTTCTCTACAGCCTGTTGAATAATTTTGATGGATTCCCTCATTTCACCCATTCGTACTAAATAGCGAGCTAATGAATCCCCTTCTTTTTGCCATTGGATTTTCCAATCAAATTGGTTGTAAGACTCATAAGGATCAACTTTACGAAGATCCCATTGTATTCCAGAAGCTCGTAACATCGGTCCCGATAAGCCCCAATTTACTGCTTCTTCTCCGCTAATAAAACCGACTCCTTCAACTCGTTCTATAAAAATGGGATTCTGTGTAATAAGTTGTTGATATTCAACAACTCCTCGTAAAAAATAATCACAGAAATCTAAACATTTATCGATCCATCCATAAGGTAGATCGGCGGCTACTCCTCCGATGCGAAAGTAATTATGCATCATTCGCATACCTGTAGCAGCTTCAAATAGATCATATATCAATTCTCTCTCTCTAAAAATATAGAAAAAAGGAGTCTGTGCGCCGAGATCTGCCATAAAAGGTCCAAGCCATAACAAGTGAGA